AAGGAGTAATCAAAAAGTCATTTTTGATTTATGTTTAATCATGTTTAAATTAATAAAAATCAAATACATTCAAAATAAATAAATCATTGTTATCCAGGATTCATGGGAAAAAAGAGCCATGCCAGTACCTAGCTGGGCTCTGGCTGTATAAAAAAAACTATAAAATAAAATAGAATTAAATATATATAATTATTAAATATATATTATAATATATTCTTTTTTATATAGAATATATAATAATGAATAGAAATCAAATAGAAAAAAAAGAGATAAGATATCAATCAAATAAGATGTAAAGAAGGCTTTTTTTCAAGCCCTATCTTTTCTTTTTGTTTATGCGATGTAACATAAACATAATAATTCAATTTTTTTATTGGGGAGAGATGGCTGAGTGGACTAAAGCGTCGGATTGCTAATCCGTTGTACGAATTTTTGTACCGAGGGTTCGAATCCCTCTCTTTCCGTTTCCGTTGATTGATGATTTGTTATTTTTTTCGTTTGAACTTATGGAGCTTCTTTTTTTCCTTCCTTGTTTGTTTCATTTTTTTTTTTACTAGTTAAAGATGTAACATAGATAGAAAAACAAAAAATATTTCAAAATCCAGCACAAGTAAGGAAAACACATAAAACAAAAAATATTTTCTTATTCTTCACGTCCTGGATTACGTCCTGGATCGTTAGATAGGAATCCGAAGATGAAAAGAGAAACAAAGAATATAACTATCGTGTAAACAAATAGTTTTAGAGTAAGCATTACAAAATCTCCAAGATAATTAAAAAAAACGACAGAGAAAGAGAATAGATTCTCTTCTATTTCACATTATGTTTTCTTTGATACAAAGTTTCTAAGAAATGAAGTGATTTCGATTCGAGGAAATAGAAAAAAAATTCGGAAATTGATTTGTAGTAAGAGTCGAACCTTTTATTACCAATAATTACTATTACCAAAAATTTTATTTCATATCCACAATCGAGATCTAGGTATTGGTGGTGGACTCAAATCTAATAATAGGATTTGGATTTCTTAATGGAAAAAACGGATAAGATGGTCCGGATTTTTTCTTGTCTATCCAAAAATTTTCATATTGGAATCAAGGATTCACACTGTAAGACTTATCTGATCTTATAAATTGTTAAAATGTTTGAATTTTTGTTTTCGAATAAATTTTGAATTTTTTTAGGACATTATTCAAATTAAAGACCTTATCGAAAACTTACAGCAGCTTGCCAAACAAAAGCTAAGAGAAAAAAGAATAAGGGTATTACTGGCATAATATCTACAATTGGATTCAAAAAAGCGTAGGCTTCAGGCAATTTCGCCAATAAAAAACTACTTGAATAAAGGGCGGAATGAATACAAATACAGACCAAGCTAAAGATATTAAGCATAACAAAAATTTTGTTCTTTAAGAAAATTAATTGTATTTTTTCTTTTTTTGAATTCGAATTTTCATTTTTATTGTGTTTTATTATATATATATTATATGATTACGTTAGACTTTTTTATTAAGAATTTAATAAAAAAGAAAAAATAAAAGAATTCTAAAGAAATATATATATAGTATGTAATAATATACTAGAAAATAATTCAAAAAAATGGATAATAATAATAATGTAAATCTAAATAATTCGAATATTGAATTCATATTTATCATGAATATTTATTCATATTCATTATAGATATGAATGAATATGAATAAATGAGTAATCAAACTAAAAAAAAAATGGATCAAATAAGATCCGACCCCAAAATCCTTTTTTGATTTGAACTTATCCAGTTCAAAATCTTTTCATTCTGAAATAAAAAATCGAAGAAATCATACTTTCATACAATATCTTAATTGAATTTAATGTAATGATCAATAAATTCAGTTTAATTTGATATCTAAGCATATCAAATCAAAATCCTAGCAACAATTTATTCTCTAATTCTCTAGAGAATAATAGAGAATAATTTTGGAACTGGAATTGACGAACAACCAATAATAGTGTTTATTAGTGTCGAATCGACAATGGGGCGTGGCCAAGCGGTAAGGCAGCGGGTTTTGGTCCCGTTATTCGGAGGTTCGAATCCTTCCGTCCCAGATCACATATATTCATGATATATACCTATTTGAATACAAATTGTATATCAGAATAAAGATGACCCTTGATTTTTTTGAATCATTCGTCTCTAATCTAAATCGAGTCGCTTTTTAATATGTAGATCTAGATTCAAAATAGACTCGATTTTTTTGTTTTTTTTTGTAATCTTATTTTAATCATTTTATTTAATCATTTAATTGTAAAATAAATATATTGATTATTCTTTCATATTTCTTTCTATTTTTTCAAGAAATTTAAATTTTTTTTTATACTTCTTTAGAAATGAAATTGTCCAGTTATATATCTAGAAGTCAAAAGTATATATTATTAGATTATATATACATTATTATTAGATTATATATAGATTATTATTAGATTATATATATATTATATAGATTGAATCAATTACATACCGGATCTAAAAGAATGTTATGGTAAAACATCGTTTGAAACGATGTGGTAAAAAGCAACGTGCGACTTAAAAGACATGATTAGATTAGCTGTGGATTCTAACACCCGCCATTATTTCTAGTAGATAGAATCTATTATATAGAAATCGGGGTGCTCTTGGCTCGACATCGTTTGTTCTGTTCCACTAGAACTCTTTTCTCTTTTATACCCCCTTTTTTTTGTTCGATTCATACCTAATTTTTTATTTCTTGTTATTGACATAGAATGTTGTTTTCTATAACCATAAAAATCGATTTTTATCTATCTTCAAAATGAAAAAAAAAAAACTACAAAAATGGATAGAGGTAGAAGATATAATTAGAAAATATAATATGGGAAAAAAGAAATTAATAATGACTCAATGAAGTCATTGGGTCCTTAAATACAGTAAGTACCCCCAATGAGGTTTTTTTCTTTCTTTTTTCATTTAAAAAATATAATCATTGAAAATCGAATATTTTTTTTATAGAAAAAAAATTCCAGCACATATATAGTGACATATATAGTGAAATAATACTCCGAGTTTTCATGAAAAAAAGAATCATTTTTTTTAATACCCACTTGCTCGTTATTATTATCAGTTATTAACCCTATATATTATATTGGATTTATATACTTATTATATTTATTTTATATTTATTCTAATTTTTTATTGATAGTAAATAAATGAGATATGATATTAAAAATAAACTATTTATATGATTTTTCATTGAATGACTATTCATCAATTGTCATGTCATGTAAATAGAGGAAAAAATTTCTATGGAAAAATGGTGGTTCAATTCTATGCTGTTTACTAGGGAGTTAGAGTACAGGTGTGGTTTAAGTAAATCAATAGAGAGTTTTGGTCCTATTGAAAATACCAATGTAAGTGAAGACTCCCCAATTTTCACTGATATGGATAAAAACATTCATAGTTGGAAGAATAGTGAAAATTTTAGTTACAGCAATGTTGATTATTTAGTAGGTATCAGGAACATCAGGAATTTCCTATCTGATAAAACTTTTTTAGTTAGGGATAGGAATAGGAAGAGTTATTCCATATATTTTGCTATTGAAAATCAAATTTTTGAGATTGACAATGATCATTCTTTTCTAAATGAACCAGAAAGTTTTTTTTCTAGTTATAAGAATTCTAGGTATTTGGAGAATGGCTCTAAGAGTGATGATAATCATTACATGTATGATACTAAATCTAATTGGAATAATAACATTAATAGTTGCATTGAGAGTTATCTTCGTTCTCAAATCGGTATTGATAGTTACATTTTAGATGATAGTGACTTTAATCGTTACTTTTGTGGTAAGGGCATAAATAGTAGTGAAAGCAAGAGTGCTAGTATAATAACTAGCACGAATGAGACAAATGATAGTGATTTTACTAAAAGAGAAAGTTCTAGTGATCTCGATGAGACTCAAAAATATAAGCATTTGTGGATTGAATGCGAAAATTGTTATGGATTAAATTATAAGAAAATTTTGAAATCAAAAATGAATATTTGTGAACACTGTGGATATCATTTGAAAATGAGCAGTTCAGATAGAATCGAACTTTCGATTGATCCAGGTACTTGGAATCCTATGGATGAAGACATGGTCTCTGTAGATCCCATAGAATTTCATTCGGAAGAGGAACCTTATAAAAATCGTATTGATTCTTATCAAAAAAAGACAGGATTAAGGGAGGCTGTTCAAACAGGCACAGGTCAACTAAACGGTATTCCTGTAGCAATTGGTATTATGGATTTTCAGTTTATGGGGGGTAGTATGGGATCCGTAGTGGGTGAGAAAATCACTCGGTTGGTCGAATATGCTAGCAATCAACTTTTACCTCTTATTCTAGTATGTGCGTCCGGAGGAGCGCGTATGCAAGAAGGAAGTTTGAGCTTGATGCAAATGGCTAAAATATCTTCTGCTTTATATGATTATCAAATCAATCAAAAATTATTCTATGTATCGATCCTTACATCTCCTACTACTGGGGGGGTGACAGCTAGTTTTGGCATGTTGGGGGATATCATTATTGCCGAACCAAATGCTTACATTGCATTTGCGGGTAAAAGAGTAATTGAACAAACGTTGAATAAGGAAGTACCCGAAGGTTCACAATCGGCTGAATTTTTATTCCAAAAGGGCTTATTTGATTCAATCGTACCACGTAATCCTTTAAAGGAGGTTCTAAGTGAGTTATTTCAACTCCACGCTTTCTTTCCTTTGACTCAAAATGAAAAATCAAGCAGAGCCTAAAATTATTTTTTTTTTTTTAACTTCAAATAAAATAAATTATGAGACAAAAATCAAATTAGAACACACAAGAGCAAACTAATAAGATATTAATAGAAAAATCCTAAGAATAATAAAAAGTTATATTATCATACACACGTTTCTTGTAGAAATAGAGGGCTAAATTCATCCAGTTATTTAGTTCTACATTCCTTATAATTATTATTGGATTCGATTTGTACTTTTTTTTTATTCTATTCTTTAATAATGTTCTTTAGTAATAAATATTTTTCAATTTTTTTTTCTTTTATTATTGATTTATTATATTCTATATATATTATGTATACTCATATGTATACTCAATATATAGAGTATAGAATAATATATATAGAATATATGTTATCCATATATAGTCATTTAGCTATACTTAGTATAATTTTGTAAATATACTTAGTATAAGTCTATATGAATTCTAGTGATTATAGACTATATTTATTACAATATATATAAGAGTAATCAAAATATGAAATTAATATAACAATCAAAATAACAGGTACAAATATTAAATCGAGGTACCCTTTTTATGATAAACTTACCTTCCATTTTTGTTCCTTTAGTGGGCCTAGTATTTCCGGCAATTGCAATGGCTTCTTTATTTCTTCATGTTCAAAAAAACAAGATTTTTTAGATACGGGCAGTAGGGACAAATCTCATTTATTTTTTTAGATAAAGTCAAATGAATTTGACTTGGCTTTGTTATTCTATTTTTAAATAACTATTCCATTAAAAAACAAAAGAAAGAAAAGGAAGATACTAATATCATATAAGCCTTAATAAGGAGGATAAAATATGACTTGGGAGTCAGAACATGTTTGGCGCTCAGAAGACGCATGGATCGACATTGTAACGGGGTCTCGAAAACCAAGCGATTTCTTCTGGGCTTCTTTCATTCTTTTAGGTTCATTAGGGGTTTTATTGATTTCAGCTTCCAGTTATTATGGCAGGAATTTGTTATCTTTCATTTCGTCGGAGTTTGAGCCTGAGCTAGTTCCTTTTTTGCCACAAGGGGCCACGATGACTTTCTATGGAACCGCGGGTCTCTTTCTAAGTTTTTCTTGGTGGCTTCTAATTTTTTGGAATGTGGGTAGTGGTTATGATTTTTTCGATAAAAAAAATAAAATGGTGTGTTTTTTTCGTTACGGATTTCCTGGAAAAAATCGTCGTATTTTTATCCGAGTCCGTATGGACGATATTCAGTCCCTCATAATACAAAGTCAAATAGAAACTAAAAAAGATAGTAGGTATCGTAATGGTGTCCTTTATATGCAAACCAGAGAACAGGGAGCCATTCCCTTGACTCCTATTGATGATTATTATAGGACTCCACGCAAAGTTGCACAAAAAGCTTGGGACTTGTCCATATTCTTGCGTGTACCAATGGAAATTTGATAAAAATAATTTCGAAAAATAAATGTTTTTCCCTAAGAAAGCATTTATTTTTTCAAAATTATTTTTAATTGATAGCTTTTGAAACAATATTTTTTTTCTTCATTCGAATTGGCAGTGGATTCTTTCGTTTTCTTCTTTGATTTCTGTATTCTTTTTATTAGAAATTCAAGGCAAAAACTAACTTCCGAATTACAAATAAAAAAAGCGGGAATAGATTCGAATATATAGGTTCTATGACTTGTAATAGAACTTATGCTTGATAGAAAGATTATTATCATATAGAGTTGACAAATGAGATGAAGCTGAGTTCATTAAAGACGAAAAATGGCAAAAAAGAAAGTATTCATTCCCCTTCTATGTCTTACATCTATAGTCTTTTTGCCCTGGGGCATTTCTTTTACATTTAATAAATGTATGGAATCTTGGTTTACTAATTGGTGGAATACTAAACAATCCGAAATTTTCTTGAATATCATTCAAGAAAAAAGTATTTTAAAGAAATTCATAGAATTTGAGGAACTGTTCCTCTTGGATGAAATGTTAAAGGAATACCCGGAAACACGTTTACAAAACCTTCGTATGGGAATCTACAAAGAAACCATCCAATTGATCAAGACACACAACCAAGATCGTATCCATACGATTTTGCACTTCTCGACAAATATAATCTGTTTCTTTATTCTAAGTGGTTATTCTATTCTGGGTAATCAAGAACTCATTATTCTTAACTCTTGGGTTCAAGAATTCCTATATAACTTAAGTGACACAATAAAAGCTTTTTCGATTCTTTTGTTAACTGATTTATGTATAGGATTCCATTCGACTCATGGTTGGGAACTAATAATTGGTTCTGTCTATAAAGATTTTGGGTTTACTCAGAATGAGCAAATTATATCTGGTCTTGTTTCCACTTTTCCAGTCATTTTAGATACTATTTTTAAATATTGGATTTTCCGTTATTTAAATCGCGTATCTCCCTCACTTGTAGTGATTTATCATTCTATGAATGACTGAAAAAACGATCCACTGATCCAATTATAAAGTTTGTTTTTTTGTATATAAAAGCTAAACATTCCAAAATTTACTAATTTTTTTTCTTTCTACTCGTATTCTTCCTATATTCTAGGAAAATTATTTCAGTAAATAGCAGATTCATGGATAGGGAACGATGCCAGTAACCTACCTAATCTTATTGTAGAAATTTTCAGGATCAATGATTGGACCATGCAAACTAGAAATGCTTTTTCTTGGATAAAGGAAGAGATTACTCGATCCATTTCCGTATTGCTCATG